GCGAGTCCGGGCTTTTTCCAGCTGTTCAATGGCCCCCCCACAAAGTTCTTCTGAATTTCGAATAGTATTCAAGATCCTCTGTTTTCGATTATCTAATAAATCACTTAATGAAAGTAGATTATCTTTCCATTTCAAAGCTTCCATAACCCCTTCCCGAACCAAACATGAATCTTTCGAGTCATTTGGCTCTCACGCTCAATTACTTAGGATAAATTCTCATATCTTTTTTGAAATGGAATGAGCCTGTCCTCTCCTCTTTGTTCATATTAAAAAACTATATAAACTAATGCCAGATCAAAATATTCAGAGGACTCTTCTGACAAAAAATATGTAATTGTCAGCAAAGTTGTTTCTTTTTTTCTTCAAATCCAAAAAATTATTCTTACTTATACATAACACATAGGTCGTCGATTCAGCATTGAATAAAGGGGACGAAATGCCCATTTTTACAATAAGCGGTTCAAATCATTTTATCAATAGGAGTGTTCTCTATGAATAAAATATTCATTCTGAACCATCTCTATCTCTATATTAACATAGTGGTATAAAGAGTACCGCGCTGCATCTAGACTTCAAACAGTTTGCTTTAACCATATTAATGGCCCCACATTATTGGTTGATAGAGAATCAAAGTAGGTTTACCAATGAATCACGAAATGCTATGGTTCTTACATATAATTTCTTAATTTATTCCGAAGTAATTCGCGAGATCATGCACCTTTCTTTTCTTTCCTAGTTATAATGAAAAAGGTACAGCTGGTTGGATCCAGCCTATTCTTGAAATAAACAACTCGCACACACTCCCTTTCCAAAAAAGATCAATACACCAAGTACTACACTTAGATTTATTAGATTTGTTGATAAAATATCGGTATTAACCCCGAAACTCCCGGCAGATGGCCAGTGGCCCAAAAAAACGAAAGAATCGGTTACATTTTTCATATGATCTCCTCTTATGGATAGACTAAATAGATAGACTAAAAAATCGAATAGAGTTCTTTTTGTATAACTTCCCCCCTCTTTTTTATTTATTCTTTGATTTGTCTTTTTCCTATTTTGAAAAGTATTCGATTTTTGTGAATTATCCCCCTTGTTTCAATACTTAGTTTCCCTTGGACTACGAACGGGAAGGGTGAAAGCGAGTCAGTATACTAATTCCTCATTCGCAAATCAGACCTTCCCGTAGGTTATTTTGTCAACGAATAAGTAATTGTAGGAGTGAAATATTGATATAATTTGAAAAAGCAAACGACAAGTCAAGGCAATAAAATATGTATTTTTTAGATTTCTAAGATTAAACAAAAGGATTCGCAAACAAAAGTGCTAATGCTACAACCAGTCCATAAATTGTTAAAGCTTCCATAAAAGCTAGACTAAGCAATAGAGTACCCCGTATTTTTCCCTCTGCCTCCGGCTGTCTCGCGATACCCTCTACAGCTTGACCCGCGGCAGTCCCTTGACCAACTCCGGGTCCAATAGAAGCAAGCCCTACGGCCAATCCAGCAGCAATAACGGAAGCGGCAGAAATCAGTGGATTCATGATAAGTTCCTCGTACCAAAAAAAGAAATGGTTAATGATACAATCAACCAACAAATTATGACTTAATTCTTCCGTCGCTAGGATTCGAAGTAACTAAGAACTTCGAGTTGAAGTATTAGTGAATCATCAGAACTACTTCGATATCTCTTTTTTAGTTTTTATCCACAGAGTTTTTGTGAATCCATACGACTTTCGCTCTTCCATTTCTTGGTTCCGAACTTTTATTTGAATTCTTCCATCTTTTTCTTGATTTCATCTGTTTATTCGTTCAATTCACAGTCACAAGGAGACGGAAAGGTAAGGACTTCTATTCAAATCCCCATCTAAATTCATAGGAGTAGGACTAATTAACTATATCTTTAGTTCATATAGAACCAGCAATATTTAATATCACATATACATGTCTTTCTTCTATAACGTAAACCAACCATCCCTCTTAGATTCAATCGGATTGGAGAATCAATTATTGAAATATCTACAAGAATTGACTTATTTATAGCCATTCAATTCCATATACCTACCCTCTCCGAACCAATCCGAATTCCTTTTTTGGAAATTGTTTTCCCTCTTCCCTTTTCTTTATCATTATTCCACGGGATCCAATCTAAATGGACAAATTGGTTAGTCTAAATCATTATTTGATTGATTTAAGTTCATGCAATTTATTATATTACTATTTTTGTTTGGTCAATCATTGAATAAAATCAACTGAAAAGGGAATATTTTTATTTTATTTAATATTTCAATTCTTTTTTATTTGAATATTGAAATATTGAATAATGGTATATAAATCGAATATTCATTGAGGGGGGTATGGTATTAAGTGGACGAAAGGGAACTTTAGGAAAAAGATCTTTTCGATCTCTTTCCTTTTTTTACAACTCTCTAATATCGTAATTTTTTTGCTATTACTCTATATTATATATGGCGTCGTTGTATATTCCCTAAGTAAATGATTTT